TATGAAAAAAAAAAAACGGAAAGACCCCTTAACTATTTAAGTTTTTGATAGAACGAATCACACTTTTACCACTAAACTATACCCGCTACATATTATTGTATATGAGTATATGAATGGACCATTTGTCGAACAAAAGAAAAAGAGTGAGGCGCAATCAAGATAGCACCAGAATCATGAAAATTCTAGCGTTGACGCTTCGTCCTGGGGGGACTTAAGTAGGCGAAGAGCAGAAAGCTTACTTAAATAACATAAAAAAAAAGTTATAGTTATATTATACTTTTCTTTTCGTTTGATACGAAGTCATTACTGACAGTCCCGGTCTGAAAGAATCATTGAAGCTGGATCATAGAAAGGATGAAATCTGCATACATGGTTCCTTTTTTTCAACTTCTCTTTCAATTGCCAGATCTTACTTATGAATTAAGAATTCGGGTCAATTGGATCTCAATTGTTCAAATAAAGCTTGTCTCTTGAACAAATAAATGAGTTATATTATAACTACGTTTATAAATATGTGTGTTTAATATTTAATATTTGATATTTTATTTCATTTTTCATTTTAATATTTTTTATTCCAGTTTCTTTTTCCAGTAAGTAGTACCAGTAAGTAGTATAAGTAATAAATTGATAAAAGATAAAAAGAAAATAAAAAAAATATATTAAAAAAATATATTATATTAATTTAATATTAAATTAATAATATTAATATTAAGTAATTAATATTAAGTAATGATATTAAGATATTAAGTAATGATATTAAGTAAGTAATGATATTAAGATTAAGTATTAATATAATATTAACAATATAATATTAAATTAAGTATTAATATAATATTAAGTATTAATAATAAGAAATGACACTTCAACAAGTATTTTTGATTGATATCAAATCATTATTAAATCATTTTATCTATGGAAATACTGGCCGGGCCAGGCCAGTACTTAAACCAAGTCGGGGGAATAAACCTTTCGTACAAAATAAAAGAAGTAGGGTATTTTTCTATTGGGGATATCCGTTTCGAATCATTATCTAAATTGAATTCCTGATCCAATTTCTTCTTAAAATTTTTTATATATTCTTATCTTATATATATATTACTATATATATTATATATATATTACTATATATATTATATTACTTTATTTAACTTTTACTATATATATTATATTACTTTATTGATATTATATTACTTTATTGATATTATATTACTTTATTGTATTTACTTTATTGTATTTACTTTATTGTATTGTTCTTTTTATATATCTTTATTCTTTTTTTCTTTATACTTTATACTTTATAATATCTTTATACTTTATAATATATATACTTTATAATATAATAATATAATATTTTTTTTTATTTATTATATTTATTATATTTATTTATTATAAAATTTATTTATTATAAATTTATTATAAAATTTTTAAATAAAATTATAAAAAAACAAAATTATAAAAAAATAATAAATAATAAATATTATAAATATATCACATAAAAAACTTTCCATTTTTAAATGGGGGTGCGGAGAGATGGCTGAGTGGACTAAAGCGGCGGATTGCTAATCCGTTGTACGAGTTTTTCGTACCGAGGGTTCGAATCCCTCTCTCTCCGCTTCTTCTGATTACTTGAGACTTTCGAATTCGAAGGAATTTCGATCCCTTGATTTTCTCATAGGTAAATGTATGGAATACATAAAATCATAAGAAAAAATTTCGAAAAAGCAGGAAAAACTAAAAATATCTTTTTTTTATTCCTCACGTCCAGGATTACGCCCTGGATCATTAGATAAAAATCCGAAGATGAAGAGAGAAATAAAGAATATCACTACTGTATAAACGAATAGTTTGAGAGTAAGCATTACACAATCTCCAAGATCTTTTTTTTTTTTTTAAGGTAATAGATTACTTATTTTTTACCACATACACTATTTTGTTTTGACATGACACCCCCCAAAAAATGAAGTGTTTTTTGAAAAGAAAGTCATTTTCACGAATTTCTTTGGAATAAGATTTTTATTCCTTCGTTATCAAAAATTTCTTGTCATATGATTAGGTATTGTAGGCAACCTAATAAAATCTTTGCTCACTGTAAGGTTAGAACGAGGAAATAAGCTGATCAAAATTCATCGCCGTGGTTATTCAATATACAAGAATTTCTATTTTTGAATCGAGGGTTCATAATGTAAGACTTATCTGGTCTTATCAATTTTTCGAATTTTGATTTATCGAATAAATCATGAATTTAGCAGAGTATTAAATCATCGAAAACTTACAGCAGCTTGCCAAACAAAGGCTAAGAGAAAAAAAAGTACAGGTATGACAGGCATAACATCTACGATTGGATTTAAAAAGGCATAAGCTTCGGGCAATTTGGCGAAGAAAAAACTACTCGAATAAAAGACAGAATTAAGACAGATACAGATTAAACTAAAGATATTAAGCATAACAAAATTTCGTTCTTGTAGATTAGATAATTTTATTCTGATTGAGTTTTTTTTATAAGGGAAAAAAAAGACAAGTCAAAAAATCTTTCTTTTTCTTCGAACTCTCCCAAATAAAAATAAATCCTTCCTTCCATTCTCAAATGAGAATACAAGGAATTCCATTTTCATACAATATCTTAACTGAATTCCATGTAATGATCAATGAATTTTTTTGATTCTATATCTACATGTGTTGAATCCTAGCAACAATATATCTCCAATGTATTTATTTTATTTTTATTGGGTTGGGATTGACGAATAACCAATACCAATATTAATGTTTATTAGTGTCGAATAGAAATTCGAAATGGGGCGTGGCCAAGCGGTAAGGCAGCGGGTTTTGGTCCCGTTACTCGGAGGTTCGAATCCTTCCGTCCCAGATCGTTTCCATCAGAAACGAAAGATGGGATCACATTGTATTCCACATGAAACATAAAATTGTTAACGAGAACAATCTTTTGTTCTGAATTCTAAGAATCATTCTTAGAATCATATTTTTCTTTCATTTGGTTTCTCACAAACGTAATCAAGTGAGAAATGTGGGTGGAAATAAATATCTTTTTTTTTTATTCAAAAAAGAAATTCTGGGTTTATCATTCACATTCAGGATCACATTCAGGATATGCTCGTACTACTTAATATTCATTTTAAAGTTAGTTACTTATGAAAACTTTATGTCCCATATCTATGAAATGTCAATTCTCACATGAAGCATTCTGAATCGAAATGTGAATGAAAGAAAGGCCTCTTTATTCCCTTACCAAGGGTAAAATAAAAAATCCTAAAGTAAATAAATGGGGTATCCCAATTCCACAGTCTATGTGGAGACTAAAGAGTAGGGAGTTTTTGGTACTAATTTCATCACTGGTCTTAAAACTTCTAAAGCTGGTGTGGGAAAAAAATAGTAAAAACGAATTGAACCGGACCCCATTTTTTTGTATTTTATCTGGTTCATCTTATATCTTATCCGGTTCAAATGAATAATTGTAAATCAATGTAATGTAGCGATTGGGGGGAAATTCGTATATTGCATCTACTTGACTTTATGGAATTGATGGAAAAGAAAAATTCTTGAACCTGAAGTAAAACAAAATCTGTATTGTATAAAATCAAAAAGTTTTATTAATAATTGATTTTTTTCCGGGATTGCAATTAATATTAAAGGTTCTTCTTTTGAGGTTTATAGTTTATTTGTTCGAGAAAAATGGATCCTTCATGATTGATCGTCCCGAACAATCTTTTTAAGATGTCAAAAAGTCTTAAGCAAACTTATTTATTCGTCTTTTTTAGAAATATGTTTCATTCATATGATAGAATATAGAGTTAAATAAATTGGATCCTTGCTGAGCCTTCCCCGGATAAATACTTATCTATCCATAGATAGATAGATAGAAAGTATGTACTATTATATACCGGTATACACACACCGGTTGAGCCAATGACTATTCATGATTCCATATTGAATCAATTACATACCGGTTTGAAATAAAATTAGAGGAATGTTATGGTAAAACTTCGTTTGAAACGATGTGGTAGAAAGCAACGTGCGACTTGAAGGACATGATCGGCTGTGGATTCTTACATCCACCATTTTCTATAGGAATGAAGATGCTCTTGGCTCGACATAGTTTGTTCTGCTCTGTTAGGAACCTAATTTGTGTTCGGTTGTAAGTAAATAGTACATGATGGAGCTCGAGCAGAAAGGATTGATTCCTTTATCAGGGGGAAGAATCTAGGGTTAGTAACTATCAATAAGTTAGACCAACTTTGTAAGTATATCCTCAATATATAAATCGAAAGGTTAAAAAAATCGAAAAATAAAAGAAGTTTGAAAAAAAAAAGTAAAATTTTTAAGAATTGGTAAAACTATTTCGATCAAAAGTGTATCACAAGGGAATCCACCGTTCATATTCTATTTCTATAGTATAGAAAAAGATAACAAAAAACAAAAAGGTATGTTGCTGCTCTTTTGAAAGGAGTAAGGATCACCGAAGTAATGTCTAAACCCAATGATTTCACAAAGCAAAGAAAATGGATTCCGGAACAAGTAAACACTATTTTCAATTGTCTCAACAATTGAATCAGAATGAGGAATAAAAATAGATTCGAGATGAGACAAACAAAAGAGGTTAGAGACGGCTCAATAAATGTCTAAGGGTTTCCCTTCGAACTCTGTCAGAATTACCCAACTTGAGTTATGAGTACGAATGAGATTTCTTTTTTTCTGTAAGGAAGAATAAAAAAACGACTCAAATCATAGTCTAATTTATGATTTTATGGATCCATTTGTCATTATATACATATACAGAAATTTAGAATCCTTTTTTCTCGAGCCGTATGAGGAGAAAACCTCCTATACGTTTCTAGGGGGGGCATTGTTTATTTACATCTATTCCAATGAGCCATCTACCGAATCGTTGCAATTGATGTTCGATCCCGAAGAGAAGGAAGAGATCTTAGAAAAGTAGGTTTTTACGATCCGATAAAGAATCAAACTTATTTAAATGTTCCTGTTATTCTATATTTCCTTGAAAAAGGTGCTCAACCTACGAGAACTGTTTGTGATATTTTAAGGAAGGCGGAATTATTTCAAGAAAGAACTTCGATTCGAGGTAATTAAAGTAAAAAAACAAAATTAATAAATAAAAAAGGGGGGGTCACTAGTATATATCTTTGTGTAATTATTTACACACAATTTGCCTTTTTCTTGCTGTATTCATACTTAATTTACTTTTTTTTGTTTTGTTCGTTGCGGGAATCCACCAACAAACAAGGGGTTAATCTTGCTTATTGTACCTCTATTGATTGAATAAACCCGAGATTTTTTCTTTACTTTACATCTTTCGTATTTCTTTCATCCAAATTTCTTATTTATGTTTATGTTGTGCCAATCCAACACAAGTCCTTATTTGATTTACTTAAATTTCTTTTCTTAACATTGGATCCATATTGACAATGGTGCATCGAAGAAATATAATTCGATCGTAGATAAATAGATCCGTTTATCTCCACCCCATATTGGTTTTTTCTTTCCTTCCCTTCAGTCAAATGATGGGTTTGCCCTGCCGATTTACTGGCATACAAGATGTATTTTCTTAACGAAAAAGAAAAGAAAATTGATAAATAAAATGGTGGTTTGTCACAATTTTGACATCTCTATTGGGAATCAGTTGTTGTTTAATCCAATCTGTCCATTTTGGTATTTTGGTGTTTTTAATTGATCAACAAAAACAAATTTTTCTTTTCGATTTGTTCTAGTTCAATGTTTTGACGGGGTCGTGCAGTGCAATTCAATTGATTTTTTTATTTTGACCGTATTTACATATATCCTATTTATTTTATTTTTTATTTTTATTCGGGTTGCTAACTCAACGGTAGAGTACTCGGCTTTTAAGTGCGACTATGATCTTTTACACATTTGGATGAAGCAAGAGATTCGTCCAGACTATTGGTAGAGTCTATAAGACCACGACTGATCCTCAAAGGTAATGAATGGAAAAAACAGCATGTCGTAATAAAATATTATAATTTTATTATTTAATTTATTATTTATTATTATTTAATTTATTATTTAATTAATTAATAAATATTATTTAATTAAAGTAGAACTTTGAGTTTATCCTTACCGGATCGTTATTACAATTTTTTTTTTATTTTTGGAAGTGAAAAAAAAAAAATTCACATTTACAGTTAGGTCTAGTGAATAAATGGATAGAGCCCTATGGGTCTAATTCTGGTGAAATAAAAAGCAACGAGCTTTTGTTCTTAATTTGAATGATTACCCTATCTAATTAGACGTTAAAGATAGATTAGTGCCTGATGCGGGAAAGGGTGGGTTCTTCTGTGAGTGGACCATTGATTTTCTTTCTTTTTTTTTTTAATGAATCCTAATTATTCTTTATTATGGGTTGGAGACAGATGTGTAGAAGAAACAGTATACTGATAAAGAGAATTTATTCCAAAGTCAAAAGAGCGATCGAGTTGCAAAAATAAAGGATTTTTGACCCTCTTGTAATTATAACGAACACAAACCGATTGGATAGAAAAGGAGAGGAAAAAGATCTGTTGATTGGACTCCACTGTTTCCTTTGTTTGCGGGATATATTTTTTTTTCTTACTGTAATTATATACATAATACATACCCCGTTCTGACCATATTGCACTATGTATCATTTGATAACCTAAAAAATGAAATAGGTCCCGCCTCTGGTTCAAGTAGAAATGTAAATGGAAGAATTACAAGGATATTTAGAAAAAGATAGATCTTGGCAACAACACTTTCTATATCCGCTTCTCTTTAAGGAGTATATTTACACATTTGCTCATGATCGTGGTTTAAATGGTTCGATTTTTTACGAATCCACGGAAATTATTGGTTATGACAGTAAATATAGTTCATTACTTGTGAAACGCTCAATTATTCGAATGTATCAACAGAATTATTTGATTTATTCGGTTAATGATTCTAACCAAAATCGATTCGTTGGGCACAACAATTTTTTTTATTTTCATTTTTTTTATTCTCAGATGATATTGGAAGGTTTTGCAGTCATTGTGGAAATTCCATTCTTGCTGCGATTAGTATCTTTCCTCGAAGAAAAAAAAATACAAAAATCTCAGAATTTGAATTTACGATCTATTCATTCAATATTTCCCTTTTTGGAGGACAAATTATCGCATTTAAATTATGTGTCAGATATACTAATACCTTATCCCATCCATCTGAAAATCTTGGTTCAAATCCTTCAATTCTGGATCCAAGATGTTCCTTCTTTACATTTATTGCGATTCTTTCTTCACGAATATCATAATTGGAATAGTCTTATTACTCCGAATAATTCTATTTTTCTTTTTTCAAAAGAAAATAAAAGACTATTTCGGTTCCCGTATCATTTTTATGTATCTGAATGCGAATTTGTATTAGTTTTTCTTCGTAAACAATCTTCTTATTTACGATTAACATCTTCTGGAGCTTTTCTTGAGCGAACACATTTCTATGGAAAAATAGAACATCTTA